TGAGAAGATCCATCGACCTGAGACGAAGAAAAAGGTCTACCTACTATTTTATTTAGTTATTCAGTTAAACCAATGATTCATTATTGGAGCAGATAGCAACAACTATTTCATCGGACATGCGTATTTTTGATTTTCCGATGGATTGACATGGTTTCATTAATGGAAATTGTTTGATGTAATGAGTAAATAGGCTCTTTCGCCGTTCAAGAATTCTTGTTTAGGCAGTTCATATCATCCATACATAGTGTTTTGATCTAAGATTTCAATTCTTCCATCTTTCTGCAGTAACATATTGTTCCATGGAGCTAAGATCCAAAATATGGAATAAACAAGTATTTCCACGACTCTACCACCTGGCCAATTCTGTTCCACTTAATCCCTTTTTCATGGCCACATATCTTTATTTTATGGCTAAGGAATGGGAAATCTTTCTCCTGTTACATGAATCAAATGTTTCATTTCATCTGGGAAAAGCCATCTCTTTCTCAACAATGTCTTTGTCATTTGATCCAATAACGTTCCGTTAGATAGGAACAGATTTGATAAATACTGATAACTCTCAGATAGAGTATTAGAATGAAAAGATCCATTAGATAATGAACTATTGGTTCTAAGCCATCTGTGGCGATGAATCAACAATTCGAAGTGCTTTTCTTGCGTATTCTTGATGAACCAGCGTTTATACATAGATGTAGGAGGATTTGTTTGGGAAGTAATAAGCCCCTTTAACATCTCTTCATCTGCAAAGAATTCTCGACGGGAAAACACAGAGACAAAGGACTGATCTTTGAATAGGAAAAAGAATGGATCCGCAGGATCCCAAATGAATTGGCTTATTCGAAAAAAGCCTTGTTCTTTGGAAAATCTATCTCGTGTCTGGTACTGCATGGTTCCACTCTGCAAGAACTCTGAATCATTCTCTTGAAGCTCATCCTCTTTATGATAAATGATCCGCTTGCCCCGAAATGACCCGGCCCAATAAGGAAATCCCAATTCAGTGGGCCTTTCGATATAATCAAATATATTGCCATAAGGGCGCCATATTCGAGGAGCCCAAACTATGTGATTGAATAAATCCTCCTCCATCTGTTGTGAGTCGAAGGCTCCTTCCCCTTCTTCAAACTCCGATTCGTATTTTTCATATAGAAATCTCTGATCAACGATAGAACAAGATCCATTTTGCATCATATCTAACTGATTCCTTGGTTCGGACCGAAGAAGTAGTGTCACTCGATTATTATCAAACTGGCTGCAATCTTTTTCTGTCCGTGAGGATCCCGTCAAAGCGCCTTCTACTTCTAATAGGCCATGAACTAGATCAGAATCATTCTCAACGAAGCCATAAGAAGTGATCCAATTTTTTTCATTGGGTCCGGATGAAGACCAAAGATCTTGAGCGACCGATCCGGCAGAACAACTCAAAAGATAAAGAAGTATCGTTAATTTCTTCATGCTCGTTCCAAGTTCGAAGTACCATTTGTACAAATAAGAATCCCCTTCCTTACATGATTTCTTCTTCATATAGATAGATATAGGATCTATGGGGCAATTACTTAGAAGTACATTTTGTGCAACAGTCCTTCCTATCTGATAGAAAAGGATCTCATGATCCTGAACCGATCTTACCTGGGATCGCAAATCCCAAGTTTGTCTATGAAGAGCTGATCTAATTGTATTAGTTTCTATAATTGATTTCTTCTGTGTAATACTAATTGATAGGACCTCATTGATAAGTGCTACAAGATCTCGTGCATTGAAACCCATGGTTATGGACCCGAATCCGTTAGTATGGAACATTTTCTTTTCCAAGTGAAATCCTCTAGTATAGGAAAGAATGAAAAAGTGCTTTCGTTGTTGTGGAATAAGAAGCCTTCGTATCTTAATACATGTATTTAATTTATTCGGAGCTATTAGAGCGGGATCCACTTTTTGGGGAATATGAGTCGAAGCAATAACAAGAATATTTCTAGTGGAACATCTTTCACAATCCCTGGAGAGATAGTTCTCTAATAGACCGAGGGATAAGTAATTCGACTCATTCACATACAGATCATGAATGTTTGGAATCCATATTATGCAAGGAGACATTGCTTTTGCTAATTCGAATTGAAGGGTGATATCAAATCGGTCTATTTTTGGCGTCATATCCATAATAGTTAGCACATTCGTCATAGTTAGCAGCTCCATATCAAGGTCATCATCAATATCGTCACTATCATCAATATCGATATTGTCACTATCATCAAAATCGATATCGTCACTATCATCAAAATCGATATCGTCAATAGGATAACCTTTAGACTTATCATACAGGAACTTGTTTGGAAATACCGTAATGAAAGGAACATAGGAGTTTGTCGCTAGGTATTTGACCAAATAGGATCGTCCAGTTCCTATAGAACCTATCACTAAAATACCCCTAGAAGGGGATAGGGCTAAGCGGAGCGAAAAGGGTTTTCCGTGAGATGGGAAATTAAAACTATTAGCCCCACACGAGGTT